TATTCAGAAGTAATTCGCGGGATTATGCACCTTTCTTTCTTAGTTCTAACGAACAAAAACGAACAAAGTGCATCTGGTTGGATCCAGCCTATTTTTGAAATAAACAACTCGCACACACTCCCTTTCCAAAAAAGATCAATACACCGAGCACTACACTTAGATTTATTAGATTTGTTGCTAAAATATCGGTATTAAATCTTAAACTCCCGGCGGATGGCCAGTGACCCAAGGAAAGGAAAGAATCAGTTACATTTTTCATATGATCTCCCCTTATAGATAGACTAAAAAAATAGAACAGAGTTCTTTTTGTATCACGTCCCGCCCTCTTTTTTTTTTTGCAATTGAAATTCCCAATAAGAATGATACTTAATTAGAATTAGGTTATAATTAGGTATCAGGCTATATCTCAAATCTCACATCAGTCCTTCCCAGAGTTATTGTCTCAACGAAGAATTGTAGGAGTGAAATCTTGCTATAATTTTAAAGGGCAAGTGGCAATTAAAAGTTTTTAAATACTTACAGTATTTTTTAGGTTAAACTAAACAAAAGGATTCGCAAATAAAAGCGCTAATGCTACAACCAGCCCATAAATTGTTAAAGCTTCCATAAAAGCTAGACTAAGTAATAAAGTACCTCGTATTTTTCCCTCCGCCTCGGGCTGTCTCGCAATACCTTCTACAGCTTGACCCGCAGCAGTACCTTGACCAACTCCAGGTCCAATAGAAGCAAGCCCTACGGCCAATCCAGCAGCAATAACGGAAGCGGCAGAAATCAATGGATTCATGAGAAGTTCCTCGCAAAAAATAAAAAAAAATGGTTAATGATACAACCAAGAATTAGGACTTAACTATTCCGAATCATTCTTTGAATTCGTCGTTATTTGTCTTTATTTCAATTTAATCTCCTTATTCTTATTCATTCAATTCACAGCCATAGACCAGACTAAAGGAAAAGACTTCTATTTGAAAGCCAGGTCCGGAGTAGGGCAAATTATATATATATCGAGTTCATATATAACTAGTCAATTATCACATATACATGCCTTTGTTACATAATGTAAACCAACGATTCGTATCTTAGATTCAATCGGATTCTATAAATTTGCTTTGAAACATCCACAAAAGTTCGCTTATAGCCATTAGATTCCATATATCTAATTGAACCCCTCTCCTAACAAAAACTTTTTTAGGACTCTAAGTTTTTGTAAACCTTTTTATTCCTTTTAGTTCTCAGCACATGGGATACAACATCGAAAATCTAAATCATTAATATTTAGATTTACTATTGAAATTGGCTGAACAATCTAGAATATTAATTGAGGAAGGTATGGTATAAAAGATAAAAGGGCCAAACCAGAAAAATAGGAAAAAGATCTTTTTCCCATTTTTCCAACAATTCGCTCATATCATAATCTTTATTTCCTATTACTCTAGATTCTAGCTCGTAATATACCATACTTTGGATGTTTATTTTTCTTAAGTATAGTATCTTGAGACAGGCATACATTGACTTGGGCTAAGCTAAGCAAAAACATAGTTCAAAACTAGTCAATGATGACCCTCCATAGATTCTCCTATATAAGCCGCAGCTAAAGTTGCAAAAATAAGAGCTTGAATACCACTTGTAAATAATCCAAGAAACATAACCGGTATAGGAACTACTAAAGGTACTAAAGAAACAAGAACAACAACTACTAATTCATCAGCTAATATATTCCCGAAAAGTCTAAAACTAAGTGATAAAGGTTTTGTGAAATCTTCTAAGATGTTAATGGGTAAAAGGATTGGGGTTGGTTGAATGTATTTACCGAAATAACCTAATCCTTTTTTACTAAGACCCGCATAAAAATATGCCAATGACGTGAGTAAAGCTAAAGCAACCGTAGTATTTATATCATTTGTGGGTGCGGCTAACTCCCCATGAGGTAACTCTATGATTTTCCAAGGTAAAAGAGCCCCTGACCAATTAGAAACAAATATAAATAGAAAGAGCGTTCCAATAAAGGGAACCCAAGTAACGTATTCTTCTCCAATCTGAGTTTTGCTCACGTCGCGAATGAATTCAAGAACATATTCGAAGAAATTCTGACCATCAGTCGGAATGGTTTGTGGATTCCGAACAGCTAGAGTGGCAGAACCTAATAAGATAGCAATTACAACCCAAGAAGTAATAAGTACTTGGGCATGGACTTGTAACCCCCCTATTTGCCAATAGAGATGTTGGCCTACTTCCACACCGGATATATCATATAAGACTTTTAGTGTGGTGATGGAAGATGATAGAACATTCATATTGCCCTCTGACAGAAATAGAACTTTAATAAAAGAAATTATTTTGATTCAACCGAATTCTATATTCTATTTTGTATACCAACTAATCACATAATCGCCCATTTTTTTATCTCTTTTTGAGATTAGGGAATAATAAGCGAATCCAGAAATCTATGGAGTTCTAAAAGCAATTTTTCTTATTATTAATCAAAGGAAAGGTTTCTTATATA